TTTGATGATTCCATCATACATGATGGAATTTCGAAAACTTCTGGATAGGTATCCTACATCTGAACTGAATCCTTTCTGGTTAAAGAATCTCTTTCTAGTTGTTCTGGAACAATTAGGAGATTCTCTGGAAGAAATACGGGGTTCTGCTTCTGGTGGCAACATGCTATTGGGTGGTGGTCCCGCTTATGGGGTCAAATCAATACGTTCTAAGAAGAAAGATTGGAAGATCAATCTCATCGATCTTGTAAGTATCATACCAAATCCCATCAATCGAATCATTTTTTCGAGAAATACGAGACATCTAAGTCGTACAAGTAAAGAGATCTATTCATTGATAAGAAAAAGAAAAAACGTGAATGGTGATTGGATTGATGAGAAAATAGAATTCTGGGTCGCGAACAGTGATTCGATTGATGATGAAGAAAGAGAATTCTTGGTTCAGTTCTCCACCTTAACGACAGAAAAAAGGATTGATCAAATTCTATTGAGTCTGACTCATAGTGATCATTTATCAAAGAATGACTCTGGTTATCAAATGATTGAACAACCGGGATCAATTTCCTTACGATACTTAGTTGACATTCATCAAAAGGATCTAATGAATTATGAGTTCAATAGATCCTGTTTAGCAGAAAGACGGATATTCCTTGCTCATTATCATACAATCACTTATTCACAAACCTTGTGTGGGGCTAATATTTTTCATTCCCCATCTCCTCATGGAAAACCCTTTTCGCTCCGCTTAGCCCTATCCCCTTCTAGAGGTATTTTAGTGATAGGTTCTATAGGAACTGGACGATCCTGTTTGGTCAAATACCTAGCGACAAACTCCTATGTTCCTTTCATTACGGTATTTCCGAACAAGTTCCTGGATGACAAGCCTAAAGGTTATCCTATTGATGATATCGATGATATCGATATTGATGATAGTGACGATATTGATGATAGTGACGATATTGATGATAGTAATGATGACCTTGATATTAATACGGAGCTGCTAACTATGACGAATGTGCTAACTATGTATATGACGACGAAAATAGACCGATTTGATATCACCCTTCAATTCGAATTAGCAAAAGCAATGTCTCCTTGCATAATATGGATTCCAAACATTCATGATCTGCATGTGAATGAGTCGAATTACTTATCCCTCGATCTATTAGAGAACTATCTCTCCAGGGATTGTGAAAGATGTTCCACTGGAAAGATTCTTGTTATTGCTTCGACTCATATTCCCCAAAAAGTGGATCCCGCTCTAATAGCTCCAAAGAAATTCAATACATGCATTAAGATACGAAGGCTTCTTCTTCCACAACAACGAAAGCACTTTTTCATTCTTTCATATACTAGAGGATTTCACTTGGAAAAGAAGATGTTCCATACTAACGGATTCGGGTCCATAACCATGGGTTCCAATGCGCGAGATCTTGTAGCACTTATCAATGAGGCCCTATCAATTAGTATTACACAGAAGAAATCCATTATAGAAACTAATACAATTAGATCAGCTCTTCATAGAAAAACTTGGGATTTTCGATCCCAGATAAGATCGGTTCAGGATCATGGGATCCTTTTCTATCAGATAGGAAGGGCTGTTACACAAAATGTACTTCTAAGTAATTGCCCCATAGATCCTATATCTATCTATATGAAGAAGAAATCATGTAAGGGAGGGGATTCTTATTTGTACAAATGGTACTTCGAACTTGGAACGAGCATGAAGAAATTAACGATACTTCTTTATCTTTTGAGTTGTTCTGCCGGATCGGTCGCTCAAGATCTTTGGTCTTCATCCAGACACGATGAAAAAAATTGGATCACTTCTTATGGATTCGTCGAGAACGATTCTGATCTAGTTCATGGCCTATTACTATTATTACTATTAGAAGTAGAAGGCGCTCTGGCTCTGGCGGGATCCTCACGGACAGAAAAATCTTGCAGTCAGTTTGATAATAATCGAGTGACATTACTTCTTCGGTCCGAACCAAGGAATCAGTTAGATATGATGCAAAATGGATCTTGTTCTATCGTTGATCAGAGATTTCTATATGAAAAATACGAATCGGAGTTTGAAGAAGGGGAAGGGGCCCTCGATCCGCAACAGATAGAGGAGGATTTATTCAATCACATAGTTTGGGCTCCTAGAATATGGCGATTTGATTGTATCGAAAGGCCCACTGAATTGGGATTTCCCTATTGGACTGGGTCATTTCGGGGCAAATGGATCATTTATCATAAAGAGGATGAGCTTAAAGAGAATGATTCGGAGTTCTTGCAGAGTGGAACCATGCAGTACCAGACACGAGATAGATCTTCCAAAGAACAAGGCTTTTTTCGAACAAGCCAATTCATTTGGGACCCTGCGGATCCATCCTTTTCCCTATTCAAAGATCAGCCCTCTGTCTCTGTGTTTTCACGTCGAGAATTCTTTGCAGATGAAGATATGTCAAAGGGGCTCATTGCTTCCCAAACAAATCCTCCTACATCTATATATAAA